TATTAAAAAAATTTATTTATATATATATATATATATTATAATATAATAATTATATAATTAATATTAATTAATATTATAATAATAAATCTACCCTCTATCTATAAAGAGGGTAGATTTAATTATATATAATTATAGTATTAATAATTAATAAATATTTATTATATTATAATATAAAATTTAAATAATATAGATAATTAATGGTTCAATCTTTTTAGAAATATCAAAAAAAAAAGATTGAACATATAAAGTATGTAATTTATAAATTAAATAATATTACTATTTTTATTAGAATAACATTTTATAATGTTAATTTTATTATAATAAATTATTTATTTAATATTAATTAATATTATAATAATTATATAATTAATATTAATTAATAATTTTAATAATAAATCTACCCTCTATCTATAAAGAGGTTAAATTATATTTTTTAATATATTATATTCATTAAAATAATAAATATATTTTTTTTTATTATAAAATTTAAATATTTAAAATAATTTTCTTAATATTCACAAAAAAAAAAATAAACAATTTTTTTTTTTTTATTATTGGTTTGTTTTTAAATAATGCTCCCCATCAGCATTGAAATTAACGATCCCCCCTAGTTGCTATTTTCTATTCCCAAAAATTAAAAAAATTGAATTTAAGTTTTATTATTTTTTATTTACTAAACCCCAACAGTTTAAAAATAACTTAAATTGTATTGGTCTGTACATTTTTCAGTGGTGTAAGCTCTTTTCTTCTGCCCCGAAGTTTCTGTTTTCTATATTTCTGGAGTCTTCTTAATATAAGTTTGATTTTTTCTTAAAAATTAATTTTTTGTATAGATTATACGTTTATTTTTTAAGTTTCTGTAGTTCAGTAATAAAAATTTATTTATTGATATTTTCAATTAAGTTATACATGAATTTTAGAAAAATATTGTGCCAGCATTCGCGGTTACACAATTTATGAGAATTAATTTTATTGGCTTTAATTTTTATTTTTGAGGATAAGTTTTATTTATTAAAGTGAAATTTTTATTTAAATACTTCTTCTTTTAAATTTTTAATAAATCTTTTTTTTAAACCAGGATTAGATACCCTGTTATTTTTTATTTAAATTTATAGCTTTAACATTAATAGTTATTTTCTATTAAATTTGAATTATTTGGCGGTAAGTTTTTATTAGGGGAACCTGTTCTATAATTGATAAACCACGATAGTTTATACTTTAGATTTATTTGTATACCTCTATATTTGGAGTGTTTTTTTTAGAATACACTTTTCTTATTTGTATAATTTATATTAGGTCAAGGTGCAGTTATTATTTAAGCAAGCGTGGGTTACTATAAAATTTAATACTTAGGATATTTAATTTAAAAATTAAATTAAAATAGGATTTAATAGTAATTTAAGTTAATTAATTTATTTGAATATTTTTAAATTTATGCACATATTGCCCGTCACTCTCATTTTAGTTGAGATAAGTCGTAACAAAGTAATTGTACCGGAAGGTGTAGTTGGAAACACGGAATGTAGCTTATATTAAAGCTATTTATTTACATTAAATTGAAAATTTTTTTTTTGATTCTTTTCGATAATAAGTTTTTATTATTTATTTTTATTAATACTATTTAGTAATAAATTTAATTATTTTTGTTTTTTAATTTTTGAGGTTATTTAATTAAAGTTTAATTTATATTTTGTACCTTTTGTATCAGGGTTAATTTATTGATAAAGTTATTTTTATTCCCGAAAATGAATTATTTAGTTTAATTTTGATTTATTTGTTACAAAAAATTTTCTTATATTTTACTTATAATTAAAAGTTATTTGTTTTCATTTTATATCTGGTTATTTTAGATAAAATTGAATTTTTAATTAATTTATTTTTTATTTATAAAGTTTTAATTATATTTTATTAGGGATAATCTTAATATTTTTGTATAATTATCTTTTTTTTATTAAAATTAATTTTTAAAGTTTATATTAAGTTTTTAATTAATTATTTTATTTTTATTTGATTTTTTTTATTTTACTTTTTTATAAGATAAATTTATCTATTTATTTATATTTTTTATAATGATTAAATTAGTATAATTTATAATTTTAAAGATTGAATTCGACAATTTTTTTTTTCAACTGTTTATCAAAAACATTTCCTTGAGTGGATTATTTAAGGTAAGTTCTGCCCTATGAACATTAAATGGCTGCAGTATTCTGACTGTACAAAGGTAGCATAATAATTAGCCTTTTGATTGAGGGCTTGTATGAATGAATTAATGAGAAAATATTTATAATTAATTATATAGTTAAAATTTAATTTTTTGGTAAAAAAGCTAAATTGTTAATTTGGGACGAAAAGACCCTGTAGAATTTTTATTAAATTAATAATTTATATTATTATAACTTGATTTATTAATTTATTTTTTATTGGGGTGATAAATAAATTTAAACTTTATTTTTTAAATTCTTTATAAAAGGTTTATTAAGATTCAAAAATTTGATTTAAGTTAAAATTACCTCAGGGATAACAGCGTAATTTAAATGAAGAGTTCATATCTATATTTAAGGTTGCGACCTCGATGTTGAATTAAGAAAAATATATTGGGGTAGTACCTATATTAATTAAGTCTGTTCGACTTTTAAATTCTTACATGATTTGAGTTCAGACCGGCGTGAGCCAGGTTGGTTTCTATCTATATTTATTAAGTATTTATTTTAGTACGAAAGGACCAAATATTTTATTATTATAATATTATTTTTAATTAATTTGCTAAGTTGGCAGAATTTATGTGCTAAATTTAGAATTTAGAAAAATGATTTTTATCATACTTAGTAATTTATTTTACTACTAGTTTTTTGATGATTTTAATAATTCTTATTTCAGTTGGTTTTTACACTTTGCTAGAGCGCAGGATTATAGGCTACAGTCATAATCGTAGGGGTCCTAATAAAGTTGGTTATTTCGGGATTTTTCAGCCTTTTAGAGATGGGGTAAAGTTATTTGTTAAGGAACAAATTTACCCTTCTAATTCTAATTTTTTAATGTATTATATTTGTCCTATTTTAGGCTTAATTCAGTCTTTATTTATTTGATCTTTATTCCCCTTTTATGTAAATTGTGTAAATTTTAATTATGGATTTTTATTCTTTTTGTGCTGTTCGAGAATTAGAGTTTATGGTTTAATTATTTGTGGTTGATCTTCTAATAGTATTTATTCTCTGTTAGGTTGTATTCGTAGAGTATCACAAGCTATTTCTTATGAAGTTTCTTTATCTTTAATTTTATTAAATTATTTTTTTTTATGTGATAGTTATAGATTATTAAGTTTTAACTTAGTTCAAACTTTATGTTGATTTATTTTTTTTTCATTCCCAATATTTTTTTGTTGACTTTCATGTTGCTTGGCTGAAACTAACCGGACGCCTTTTGATTTTTCGGAAGGAGAGAGAGAATTAGTTTCTGGATTTAACATTGAATATGGGGCAGGTGGGTTTGCTCTTTTATTTATTTCAGAATATTCAAGAATTATTTTTATAAGATTAATTAGTTGTTTAATTTTTTTGGGGGGTAATTTTTATTCTTTTTCTTTTTTTTTAAAATTAATAATTATCTGTTTTTTTTTTGTTTGAATTCGTTGTACTCTCCCTCGCTATCGTTATGATAGGCTTATATATTTAGCTTGAAAGTGCTATTTACCCTTATGTTTGAATTATATTCTATTTTTTATTTTAATTAAGTTCTTTATTTTTTATCATTTTTTTTAGTTAAGTTATTAAGCTAAACCTTTCTTTTATTTTCAAAATAATTGCTTTACATAAGCTAAATAACTAATTAGTTAAGTTATCTCATTTTTTAGTTAGGATAGGGTCTGTAATGAAGTAGGAAAAATATAAAATAGTTAGTATTATCCCTACTTCAGTGTAAGGTAATTCAACAGGGCGTGCTCCGATTCACGTTAATAAAATTGTTGTTGTTAAAAATACTCACATATTAATTTGTGAAATTGGGTAAAGTCTGATTCCCTTAAATTTTATCTTTATTGAAAATGGTAAAATTAATAAGATTAAAATTGATGCAAATAAAGCCATTACCCCACCTAATTTATTAGGAATCGACCGTAGAATTGCATAAGCAAATAGGAAGTATCATTCTGGTTGAATATGAATAGGTGTTACTATAGGGTTGGCATTAATAAAATTATCTGGGTCGGATAATAAAAAAGGGCTCGAAAAATTAAGTATTAATAAAATTGATAAAGTGATTATAATTCCTATTAAGTCTTTAATAGAAAAATAAGGGTGGAATGGGATTTTATCTGAATTTGAATTTAACCCAATAGGGTTATTAGATCCAGTCAAATGTAAAAAGAAAATATGAATAATTACTATTATAGTAATGATAAAAGGTAATATAAAATGAAGTCTAAAAAACCGGTTTAGTGTTGCGTTGTCAACAGCAAACCCCCCTCAAATTCAATTTACTAAAGTTAAACCAATGTAAGGAAAAGCTGAAAGCAAATTAGTAATTACTGTAGCACCTCAAAAAGATATCTGCCCTCATGGTAAAACGTACCCTAAGAATGCTGTAGCCATAGTTATTAACATAATTACTACTCCTGTTATTCAAGTTTTTAAAAATTTATATGACCCATAATAAATTCCTCGCCCTACATGTAGGTACATACAAATAAAGAATAATGACGCTCCGTTAGAGTGTACAGATCGTAGTATTCACCCATTATTTACATCTCGTATAATATGTCTTACTCTATTAAATGCAGTTTCAATAGTTGGTGCATAATGTATAGACAGAAAAATCCCTGTAATTAATTGAATCATTAAGCAAGTGCCTAATAAAACTCCAAAATTTCATCATAATGAAATATTAATAGGTGCAGGTAAATCAATAATTGAATAATTTATAATTTTAAAAATTGGGTTTATTTTACGTAACGGCTTGTTCATTTATTAATTAAAGGACCGTAAGGGCCCTTCGTAATGTTTAACTATATTAGACACTCTAATTATTGTAATAAGTAAGTAAATTACTATCATAATGGTTATTTTTATTGATTTTATATTGTATAATTTATTTAATGATAATTCATTATTTGAAGATAATATAATACTTTCAATTTCTGTTGATGAAGTCTCAATTAATATTTCATCTGTTACTAAAAATATTAAAATTAATAATATTGTGGCATTAATTTTAAATTTAAATTTTTCGTTTGATGCAATTCTTCTTATATATATGAAAATAATTAATAATCCACCAATTATTATTAAGAATGTAATTATGGTAAATCAAGATGTAGACATAATTGAATTTGTTATTAAAATTAGTATTATAGTCTGAGTTATTAGTATAAATCCTAAGGATATGGGATTTTTTATTAAGATTGCAGATGATCTAATAATAACTATAGATTTTATTAAAAAGAATTTAATTTCAGCAAATAGTTTATAAAAATATAAATTTTGGGGATTTAAGAAGTGAAGTTTCATTTTGCTGATGTTTTAAGAAGTTTAACTTCAATTTTGACTTACAAAATCATTATTTTTTTTTTAAATTATTAAAACTTATGATAATATATTTTATTTGTTATATTTTTTTTATAGCCATTATTAGTTTAATTTTCATTCGAAAGCATATTCTTTTATGTCTTATTAGTTTAGAAATACTAGTAATCAGTCTCTTAATATTTATTTTGTTTTATTGTTTAATATTTAATTATTCTTTTTATGTTTATTTGTTTATAATAACTTTTTATGTATGTGAAGGGGTTATTGGTCTAAGAGTATTAGTTCTCATAATTCGTTCTCATGGTAATGATTATATAAATTCATTAATTTTATGATAAAGTTAATTTTTTACTTAGTTTTTATGACTCCTTTGGTGTTTCTACCTGTAAAAAATTTATGGTGACTAATTCAAATAATTTTAATTATTTCAATATTATTTTTTTCAATATTTCATATTGAGAATTATTTTTCATCTATTTCATATTTTTTTGGCTTAGATTTTTATTCTTATGGCTTAATTATATTAACTATTTTAATTATTTCATTAATAGTTATTTCTAGAAATAATATTAAGTTAACTTATTATAATTTTTTTTTTTTATTTATATGTCTCATCTTGTGCTTAGTTCTTGTTATTATTTTCTGTTGTTTAAATATGTTTATAATGTATGTATTTTTTGAATTGAGCTTGATCCCTTTAATAATTTTAATTTTTGGTTGAGGGTATCAACCTGAACGATTAATTGCTGGTCTTTATCTATTTTTTTACACATTAGTAGCCTCTCTACCTTTATTAGTTTTGTTAATTTATTTTTATATAAGTAATTATACTTTATTTTTTGATATAAAGTATAATTTTGTTAATAGATTTATTGTTCACTTATTTTTAGTTTTTGCTTTTTTAGTTAAATTACCTATATTTATAGTTCATTTTTGGTTACCTAAAGCTCATGTTCAGGCCCCGATTTCGGGTTCTATAATTTTGGCTGGCTTATTGTTAAAAATTGGGGGTTATGGTATTTTACGTTTTATATTAATTAATGAACTTTTATTTTTGAATTATAGATTTTTGTGGTTTTCATTAAGAATAATAGGGGCTATTTTAGTAAGTTTAATTTGTTTAGTGCAAGGGGATGTAAAGTGTCTAATTGCATATTCTTCAATTGCTCATATAAGACTTTGTATTATAGGTTTAATAAGAATAAGAAAATTAGGAGTTCTAGGTTCATATTTTTTAATGATTTCACATGGTCTATGTTCTTCTGGCTTATTTTGTTTAGCTAATATCTCATATGAGCGTTTTTCAAGCCGTAGATTTTTTTTTAATAAGGGGATACTAGGGTTTATACCTAGTATATGCATTTTCTGGTTTATGTTTTGTTCTTTTAATATAGGCTGTCCCCCAAGATTGAATTTCTTAAGAGAAATTTTGATTTTAAATTCAATAATATCTTATTGATATAATTGTTTTTATTATTTTTTATTCATTTCTTTTTTTTCTGCTTGTTTTAGATTTTATCTTTTTAGTTTTACTCAACATGGCTCATGAAATTTTTTATACAGATATAGTTTAGGCTATATTCGTGAATACTTATTATTAATTGTTCATTTATTTCCTTTAATACTCTTATTATTAAGAATAAATTCTTTCTATTAATTTAAATAGTTTAATAAAAAAATAAAGACTTGTGGCGTCTTAGATGTTATGTAGCTTTAAATTTTGTTAAAATTTAATTATTATTTTTATTGAGGAGTATTATTAATATTATTTTCTTGAATTTTTTTTTTTGGTTTCCTTTATTTAATTTTGATAAATTCCTCTTATTTTTTGGAGTGAAAAATTTTGGAGTTAAATTCTTTAAGAATTTATTACATTATTTTTTTTGATTGAATTAGAACTCTTTTCATTTCAGTAGTCCTAATTATTTCTTCAATGGTTGTTATTTACAGAATGAATTACATAGGGGTTGGTTCTTATAGAAGAAATCGATTCTTATTTTTAGTTATTTTATTTGTTTTAAGTATGTTATTAATGATTATTAGTCCTAATTTATTAAGAATTTTATTAGGGTGAGATGGATTGGGGTTAGTTTCTTACTGTTTAGTAATTTATTTTAATTCAATAAAGAGCTATTTAGCTGGTTTGATTACTTGTTTAACAAATCGGTTAGGTGATATTGGATTATTAATTTCAATTTCGTGGATGATATCCTTCGGGGGTTGGCATTTTATTTTTTACGTTGATTTATTTAATTCATTATTATTTTATATAATTATTATTTCATCTTTTACTAAAAGAGCTCAAATTCCATTTTCTTCTTGACTACCCGCAGCTATAGCTGCCCCCACTCCTGTATCAGCTTTAGTTCATTCTTCGACCCTGGTAACTGCGGGAGTTTATTTATTAATTCGATTTTTTAATCAAGAGATATTTAATAATAATTATTTTTTGTTTTTAAGATTATTAACAATATTTATATCTTCATTTTGTGCTAATTATGAATTTGATTTAAAAAAAATTATTGCTTTATCAACTTTGAGTCAGTTAGGTTTAATAATAAGATGCTTATTTTTAGGATTTGTTAATTTATCTTTTTTTCATTTATTAAGTCATGCCATATTTAAGTCTTTATTATTTTTATGTGCTGGTATTTTTATTTTTTACATAAATAATAATCAAGATATTCGCTTTATAGGGTCAGTTTGTAATTTTTTACCCTTTTGTACTGCTTGTTTTAATTTATCTAATCTTACTTTATGTGGGATTCCCTTTTTATCTGGATTTTATTCTAAAGATTTAATTTTAGAAATAAGTCTGGTATATTCAATGGGGTTAATTATAAATTTTATTTTTTTTATTAGTTTAGGGTTCACTTGTTCTTATACTATGCGACTATTTTATTATTCAATAATAATTAATTCTAAGAATAAGACTCATATATTTTTTTATGAAGAAAAATTGATTATAAAGTTTAGTATTTTTTTGTTAACTTTATTTTCTGTAATTTTTGGGTGTTTAATTTTATGAACTTTAATAATTAATGTAATGTTAATTTTTATTCCCTTTCATTTAAAAATTTTGCCTTTAATTCTTGTGTTTTTAGGCGGTTGAGTAGGATGGAGTATATGTGAGTATAAGGGGTTTCTATTTAATAAATTTTTTTATATATCTATAAATATATGATTTATATTTAGTTATTCTAACTATATATATAAGTATTTGTATACTTTTAGTGATTCTTATAAAAATAATTTAAATTGAGGAGACTTTTATGGGGCCATAGGGATTTCTTTTTATTTTTTAAAAATTTCTAATTATTTTCAATTTTATTCGAATAATTCAATTAAAATCATATTTTTTTCTTTTTTTGTTTGGTTAATTATTATTTTGTATTTTAGTAGCTTAAAATTTAAGAGCGTTATATTGAAGATATAAAGGAAAGACTTACTTCTAAAGTATTCATAGATCTTTAATTTAATCATTTTTTTAATGAAAATAAAATGTTTTTGTTAAACTATATGAATTATCAAAAGGTAAACGGAATTTAACCGCTTTAGAAGTTAGTTAGCAGCTACTTCTTTATCTTAACCTTTAATTGGAATAAAAATTCAATTTTCTTATTAACAATAAGTTGCCTCTCTTTGGCTTCAATTAAAGCATGAGGGTTACCTTAATGCTTAGGTCGAAACTAAGTGTAAATTTTTTACTTCTTTGCTATTAGGATGACTAAATAGAGTACCTTCTGAATGCAAATCAGATATTATAATTAAATACAACCCAAATCTATTTAGTTCAATTTAATATCCCATTTATCCATTCGTGGTACAATCCTAGAATTAGAATTAAGGTAAACATTGATGATGTTATTAACCAAGCTGATAATTGAGATCTTTTTAAGGTTAAAATTATTGGTATAATAATAATAATTTCAATATCAAAAATTAAAAAAATAACTGCAATTAAAAAAAAATGAATAGAAAAAGGCAGTCGCTTGAATGTTATTGGGTTAAATCCACATTCAAAAGGGGAAGATTTCTGACTATTAAAGATTTGCTTTTTATTAATGGTTATAATTATAAGCATAATAATAAAGTTAATTATTGATACTAACCCTAGAAAAATTAAAGTTATATTTATTATTTATTTTCATTATGAAACTTCTAAGTTGGAAGCTTAGTATACTCTTTATATTAAATAAATTTAATTTCCTCATCAATAAATAGAAATATAAAGAAATAACCATACTACATCAACAAAATGTCAGTATCAGGCGGAAGCCTCAAATCCTACATGATGTTTTTTTGATATATGAAGATTTAATATTCGTATTAAAGATACTACAATAAATAAAGTACCAATAATAACATGGAGCCCATGGAATCCAGTTGCTACAAAGAATGTTGAGCCGTAAACTGAATCTGAAATACAAAATGGGGATTCAATATATTCATATAATTGCAAAATTGTAAAGTAAAATCCTAAAATAATAGTCATGACTGTTCTTTTAATTATTTGAGTAAAATTTTTATTCATTAATGAATTGTGAGCCCAAGTAATAGTAATTCCTGATCTCAATAAAATTATAGTATTTAATATGGGAATATTCATAGGATTAAAAGGGGTAATCCCTTTTGGGGGTCAAATAAGCCCGATTTCTACTGAAGGTGATAGTCTTCTATGGAAAAATGCTCAAAAAAAAGATATAAAAAATAAAATTTCAGAAACAATAAATAATAATATCCCCATTTTTATCCCAAGTGTTACTTTCAATGTATGTAGGCCTTGATATGTAGATTCTCGAGTGACGTCCCGCCATCATTGAATTATAGTTAATAAAATAATTAATACTCTGATTATTATTAAATTTATTTCAATTTTGTGGAATCATATAATTATACCTAATATTAATGTTAATAATCCGATAGATCCTGTTAGAGGTCAAGGTCTTTTGTCTACTAAGTGAAAAGGGTGATTATTCATATAACTAAATTTCTCTAGAATATAATGTTCTTAATGTTATAAAAACATATGCTTGAATTATTGCTACTGCGATTTCAAAAATTATTAAAATTATAAAAATAATTATTGTAGAAATTATTATTACTAAAGATATTGCTCTTCCTCCTAGTAAAGATATAAGCAGATGCCCTGCAATTATATTTGCTGTCAATCGGACAGACAATGAACCAGGCCGAATAAAATTTCTTACTGTTTCAATTAGCACTATAAAAGGAGTCAATGTTATAGGAGTACCTGAAGGTACTAAATGTGTAAATATAGAATTATACTTATTTACTCATCCATAAATTATTAATGTTATTCATAGTGGTAAAGCTATTGTTAAAGAAAAAATCAGATGGGACGATGAAGTAAATACATAAGGAATAAGTCCCATAATATTATTAATTAAAATTAATAAGAATAATCTTAACATTATTAATATAATACCTTTATAGGGCATAATTATGTTAATTTCTTTTTTTAAAGGTCTTATAATTAAATTTAAAATTAGTATACCCTTTCTAGGTAATACCCAGAACTTATATGGAATAATAAACAAAAAGATTAATGTTCTTAATCAATTAAGTGAAAAATTTCCAGTACAAGGATCAAATACTGAAAATAAATTTGTTATCATTTTCAATTTATTTTTTGAAAATTTAATTTAGTTTTAAATTGAACCGATTTTTTTAATTCAAAATATATTGTTACTATTAATAGAACAAATAAAAAAGCGAATAATATTATTAATGTTGTTCATCATATAGGTGACATTTGAGGCAAAAGATTACAAAAAGTATTTTAAAATTGACAATTTTATGTTTTATTTTAAACTAAACCTTTCATTAAGAGTAATCGCTACTTTACTATAAAATGGTTTAAGAGACCAATACTTGCTTTAAGTAACTTAATGAGTAGCTTTTTAATCAATGAAAAAATTTTTGAATGCTAATTCTTTCAAGAACAATAGGTATAAATCTATGATTTGCCCCACAGATTTCTGAACATTGTCCATAAAATAATCCTGGCCGTTTTATTAAAATGTTACCTTGATTAATTCGCCCAGGTGACGCGTCTACTTTAACTCCCAAACATGGGATTGTTCATGAATGAATGACATCTGAAGATGTCATTAAAATTCGTGTTTGTGTATTATAAGGTAATACTACTCGGTTATCTGTTTCAAGGAGTCGAAATTCCTTATTGCTTAAATCTTCTGTTGGCTTTATATAGGAGTCAAATTCAATTTTTTTGAAATCTGAGTATTCATAAGATCAAAATCATTGGTGCCCAATTGCTTTAATTGAAATTAATGGCTTATTGGTCTCTTCAATTATATAAAGAATTTTCAATGAAGGTAAGGCAATAAAAATTAATAACACTGCAGGTAAAATTGTCCAAATTAATTCAATAAGTTGACCTTCTAAAAGTATCCGATTAATTAGTTTTCTTATCATTAATGTTAATATTATATATAATACAAATACTGTAATTATTGTAATAATTATTATTGTATGATCATGAAATATAATTAATTGTTCTATAATAGGAGAGTTGGCATCTTGCGTGCTTAAATTTGATCATGAGGCTATTTCTAAAGAAATGAAAACATTTATAATTGAATTTTAAGCTCACTGCATATATTCTGCCACATTAGATTAATTTAATAGTAATGGTAATTCTCTATATGAGTGTTCTTCAGGAGGTATTTTTTGTAATCATTCAATTGATGAAATATTATTTATAGAAAATATTACTATTCGCTTAGCTAATAAACCTTCCCAAATAATAAATATAAGTATTAAAATACTCGTAAAAGAAATCAAGCTTCCAATTGACGAAATATTATTCCAGGATAAATAAACATCTGGGTAATCTGAATAACGTCGTGGGAATCCTCTTAACCCTAAAAAATGTTGTGGGAAGAATGTTATATTTACCCCTACAAATATAAATAAGAACTGAATTTTTAATCATGATGGATTTAGTGTTACACCTGTAAATAAAGGGAATCAGTGAATGAACCCAGCAATAATGGCGAATACTGCACCTATAGATAGAACATAGTGGAAATGGGCAACTACATAGTAAGTATCATGTAGCACTACATCAATAGATGAATTAGAAAGAATAATCCCAGTTAATCCACCTAAAGTGAACAGGAAAACAAATCCGTATGATCAAAGCATTTGTACTCTTTTCTTTAGTGGGACCCCATGTATTGTGGCTAATCAGCTGAATACTTTAATTCCAGTTGGTACAGCAATAATTATTGTTGCTGAAGTAAAGTAAGCCCGGGTGTCAACATCTATACCTACTGTAAATATATGATGTGCCCATACAACAAACCCCAATAAACCAATAGATATTATTGCATAAATTATTCCAATGTATCCAAAAGATTCATTTTTACCTCTTTCTTGAGTAATAATATGTGAAATCATACCAAACCCTGGTAGAATTAAAATGTAAACCTCAGGATGCCCAAAAAATCAAAATAAATGTTGGTATAAAATAGGGTCTCCTCCTCCGGAAGGGTCAAAAAATGATGTATTTAAATTTCGATCTGTTAATAATATTGTAATAGCTCCTGCAAGGACAGGTAAAGATAGTAATAATAAAATTGCAGTAATAACCACTGATCATACAAATAGCGGAATTCGATCTAAAGTTAATATTGTTGATCGCATGTTGATTACTGTAGTAATAAAATTTACTGCACCTAAAATTGAAGAAATACCAGCTAGGTGTAAAGAAAAAATCGCTAAATCAACTCTAGCTCCAGAATGAGCAACATTGCTAGACAATGGAGGGTAAACTGTTCATCCAGTCCCTGCTCCCGTTTCTACTATTGATCTTATTATTAAAAGTGTTAATGATGGAGGTAAGAGTCAAAATCTTATATTATTTATCCGAGGGAATGCCATATCTGGAGCTCCAATTATTAAAGGCAAAAGTCAGTTCCCAAATCCTCCAATTATGATTGGTATAACTATGAAAAAAATTATAATAAAGGCATGGGAAGTAACAATTACATTATAAATTTGGTCATTACCTAAAAATGAACCTGGCTGAGTTAATTCAATACGAATTAATATTCTTAATATTATTCCCACTATCCCTGATCAAATTCCAAAAATAAAATATATAGTTCCGATATCTTTATGATTTGTAGAATAAATTCATTTTGTCATGATCAAACTAAGGTGTCTGATTAAAGTAGTAAACTGTAAATTTATTTAAAGGCTTTGCCTTCTTAGTAATTTATAATCTTATAGTTTAATAAAAATATAAAATTGCAAATTTTAAGATATAATTGATTAAGATTTACCCAAAAGTTTATTTAACTTTGAAGGTTAATAGTTTAAATAATAACTTAAAATCTTAAATCAAAATTTTTGATATTAAAATAAAAGGAGTTGATAAAAAATTAATTATAATAACAAATGAAGATAATTTTATTGGGTTATTACCCAATCATTTTGATCTACAACAATTAAATATCAAAATTAAATAACTAATTCGTAAATAAAAAAATATAGTTAACGTTGATGTTAAAATAATAAACACTAAATTTAAAGCTATTTCGTTATTAACTAAAAATTCAATAACAATTAATTTAATTGAAAACCCCAGTATAGGGGGGATACCTCCTATAGATAGTAAATTAATTCATAATGAAAACTTTCTAATTAATGGTTGTTCATTGTGAATTAACTGATTAACATAGCAAGAGTTTATTTTTCACAAAATTATTATAAGTATAAAAAGTAGAATAGAGTATAATGTTAAATATAACAACCAAATAAAATTATTTTTAATTACGGATAAAATTAAACCCATATTGAAAATAGATGAATAAGTTAAAATTTTTTTAATATTAGTTTGAGTTAATCCTATAAAAGAACCACATATCAATGTTAATATAATAATTAATGATAAAGAAACTTGAATGAATGATAAAATTATTAAAGGGGCAATTTTTGAAATAGTAAGAGCTAAAAGTAAAGGAACAATTTCTAAACTTTCAATAACTGAAATTAATCAAGAATGAAAAGGGGCTACTCCTATTTTTAGTAGCAAGGATGAAGTCAGAAGAACATTACTTTTTGAAAGACTCGAAATTATTAATATTAGCCCAATAATTAAAAATCCTGATCTAATTCTTTGAATTAAAAAGTATTTTATTATGGATTCTGAAGTAATGATTAAATTAGTTCGCATTAAAGGTAATAAAGTGATTAAAGATAATTCTAATCCACATCAAATAAATAATCAGTTATTTGAACATAAGCAAATTATAACCCCAACAATTATAAAGCTTAAGAAAAATACTTTTGAAGAATTTAATTTAATTAAAAAGGGAAAGATTGACTTTCATTCTTAGGGTATGAGCCTAAAAGCTTAAATATTAGCTTACCTTTTTTTTTATTTGTAAAAAGGTGTAATGATGCACAGAAAACTTTGATTTTTACGGACAAGTTTAATCCTTGATTTTACAAGAAAAAAATAACCCTATTAAATTAAGCTAGATAATTTAAAAATGGGTACGTACATAATTTTTACACAATAAGGGTAAATTTTACATAATTTATCCTATCAAGATAACCCTTTTGTCAGGCACCTTATT